GGAAGTATTGATCCAATTCAATAATTATGTTTCACAATTTCGTAATCCAATTTTTAAGTGACCTTTGGATACAAATCACGAGAATTTCTATTTTTCCTCGAATCTGTCATTGAGAGGAAAAGGATTGAATCCTTTTAAGAAATAAAGTTTTTTGATCGGAATATAAATCAAACCGAAAGACCCCTTAACTATTTAAGGGGGTTACTATAACGAATCACACTTTTACCACTAAACTATACCCGCTACAATGTGATTATTATATAAAAAGGGCCTTTTGTCGAACAGGGGGAATTAGGGGCCATCAAGATAAGATCATAAAAGAATCATGAAAATTAGAGTATTGACGTTTTTCGTGGGGGATTCTAATTGAAAAAATTCATCAAAAAAGAGGGCAAATTTAAATAACTAAATAAAAAGTTCGATCTTTTCTTTTGTCTTTTGCTGGAGGCGCTTTGATAGATACAATTCGTCAAAACCGTTGAAATTAGAATAAAAAATGCATTGTGTAAAAATCCAAAGTTTCCTTTTTTTATTCCAGTAAGAGTAAGGTCGTGAAGTAAATAAAAAAGTAAGAAAGAAGAATAAAAAATTGATAAGGATTTGATTCTATAATAAGAATGGAAATAGTCCTTCGTCTTTTTGTTGTTGCTTTATTAGCAAACTTTTTTGTTTTAAAATCGGGAGAAGCCGTTTAGCCAAGATTCGTTGGAACAAAAAAGGGCCCGGCTAGGTACTTACCAGGCCAGGCCGCGGGAATAAAAAAGGGCCCTTTCGAACAAAATCAAAGCAAAAGAGGTCGTCTTTCTTTTTCTATTGAATCTTTCGAGCCCTTACTTGAACTAAATGGAATTTGCTAATAAAAGTTATAGATATATAATAATATAGATAAAGAAAGAGAAAGAAAGACTTTTTCAATCCTTATTTGATGTGTAATGTAACATAGTAATTCTCTTTTTCAATTGGGAGAGATGGCTGAGTGGACTAAAGCGGCGGATTGCTAATCCGTTGTACGAGTTATTCGTACCGAGGGTTCGAATCCCTCTCTTTCCGTTTTTGTTGATGACTTGCTATTTTATTTCTCTTTCCAATTTCGCCAATACTTTTTATTTTTTCCTAGTTAAACGTATGGAATAGATAAAAAATCCTAAGAAAATTAGAAAATCAAGCAACGAAAAACCTTGTTTTATTCTTCACGTCCAGGATTACGACCTGGATCATTAGATAGGAATCCAAAGATAAATAGAGAAACAAAGAATATCACTACTGTGTAAACGAAAAGTTTGAGAGTAAGCATTACACAATCTCCAAGATCTTTTTTTTGGAAAAATGAGAAAAGGGAATAGATCCTCCATTTTTTAATACGAAAAATTTTGACACCAATAAATAATAAATGAAGTGCTTTCTAGAAACAGAAAATAATTAATGAAAATTCAGTTGTCATAAGAGTCTTTCATTACAAAAAATCTATTTCATACCCACAATTAGATATTGTGGGTGGGGGACCCTAACCTAACCCTATGTAGGGTCTTTCAATGGAAAAGGGCAGAATGGGGAATACGGGGTGAGTCAGATTTGGATTTCTCGCAGCTATCCAAGACTTTCAATGTTTGAATCGAAGGTTCATAATGTAAGACTTATTTGATCTTATTCATTGTTATAATTTTTTCTCGAATAAATCATGAATTTTCATTTTATAGGATAATATTAAAGATCTCATCGAAAACTTACAGCAGCTTGCCAAACAAAGGCTAAGAGAAAAAAGAACAAAGGTATGACTGGCATAAGATCTACGATTGGATTCAAAAAAGCATAGGCCTCGGGCAATTTGGCGAAGAAAAAACTACTCGAATAAAAGGCAGAATTAAGACAGATACAGATCAAACTAAAGATATTAAGCATAACAGACATTTTGTTCTTGGAGATAATTGCATTTTGATTGAGTTATTGCTATAAGGAAAAATGAAGTAAAGTAAGGTAGACACAAATCCTTCTTTTTCTTTGAACCCACCCAATCAAAAATTCCCCAATTCTCAAACAAAGGAGAATAGAAGAAATCATACTTTCATAGAATATCTTAATTGAATTATATGTAATGATCAATGAATTCAGTTGAATTCTATATCTATATCTACACGTGTAAAAATGATAGAAAGAATCTAATTTATTCTATAAAGATTTTCTATAGACATTTGTCCTGGAATTGACCAAGACCCAATACTACTATTATTCTTTATTAGTGTCGAATGGAAATCTAAATGGGGCGTGGCCAAGTGGTAAGGCAACGGGTTTTGGTCCCGGTATTCGGAGGTTCGAATCCTTTCGTCCCAGGACATATACATTGTATCAGAGTCAAAGTTTCTTTTGAAAATAACGTTCTGTTTAAATGTCTAATATTGGGATTGGATAGAATGTCATTTTTGTTTCTTTTATGATTTTGAATGTGAATGAATCCTATCTTTGTTTTTCACAAACCGAACTAACTGAATTGAGTGCAAACGACATGCAGATTGAACTAAATCTATTTATTTGTGGTCGAGGTACAACAGGAACATAGGTCAAACTTTTTTGAATTCAACCTACTAAAAACTAAAGTAGGGCGGATTTTTCATCATATGTTCATTCCCTTCATATTGTCATATATGAGGCGGTTTAGTTACTTAATTTGAAGAGAAACCTTATGTCTCATATTTAATTTTCAACGATCCACTTTGAATCGCAATAAGAAAGAACCTCTTGAGACGGGGGGAATTCGTAAATTGAAGTCACTTTACTTTCTGCCAAGGTTGCATAAAGATTACTTAATCCCGGGTCAAACAAAAAAATACATATCAAATGAATGAGGAAATGCTTAGCTTAAGTTAATATGGATGTATTGTTATCATTTGAGTTCGTTCTATTTCAGTGACAACAGTCTTTCGGTTTTGGGGAAAAAGAATTGGAATCCCTTAAATATTGATTGATATTGAAATAGTGCATTTTCTTTTTTAATATAGACTATCCATAACAGAGACTGTTGTTCAGTCTATCCAATAGATAGATAGGTACGAAAAACCTATACTCGTTCATCTGATTAATAAAATTAGAATCGAAAGAATAAGTACCTAAATCTTCCCCTCTATCAGTCTTTTTTATCCATCTCACGAAAAATTTGGTTTCTTGTTCAATCTATTTATCTGCTTTAAATCATCATCCTTGATGGTTCAATTCGAAAAGAAACAGAGATTTCTCTTTTTTTTTATGATGATCAAATGTCGTCTTTAATGGAAAACTTTATTCAAATCATTTTTTCATTTTTCTAATCGAAATAGGAAGCTCTTTTGATTAGAAAAATGATGATTAATGCTTGCTTATGAGTTGAATCTTTGGTATTCAAAGAAGTGGGAGATGGGTCAATATCTCCTATTGAGTCACTTTAAGATGCAGAGTCAAAAAGAATTCATTTATTCGTGTTATTTCTCTATTTATTTCTATTAGTTTGTTTTTTTATAAAAACTGTTTCATTCATACAATAACATAAAAAAATGGGGTCTTGCTAAGATGATTTCTTCAGAAAAACTCTTTACCCTCTTTGTATAGAAGAAAAAGGGTATAGATTCATATGTCTATGTACCGGCTGAACCAATGACTATTCATGATTCCACAATTGAATCAATTCCATCCGGGTTCCAAATGAGGGGAATGTTATGTTATGGTAAAACTTCGTTTGAAACGATGTGGTAGAAAGCAACGTGCGACTTGAAGGACACGATCCGGTGTGGATTCTTCTTCTTACATCCGCCATCTTTTATAGGACCGAAGGTGCTCTCGGCCCGACATCTGTTCTATTTTCCACTAGAATCCCTCTTTTTGTTGGATTGTAATTAATATAGTACATGATGGAGCTCGAGTAGAAAGTATTGATTCATCTTTCAGGGGGCAAGGATCTAGGGTTAATGCCAATCAATAAATTGGAACAACTTCGTAAGTATATCATCAATATAGAAATCGAAAGGATCCGATTCGGTCAAGTTTTCAATTCAAAAGGAAAATTTATTGGAATTGATAAAACTCTTTCGATTCAAAGTGTATCACGCGGGAATCGACCGTTCAGATGATTCTTTGATAGAAAGAAATCACAAAAGGGGCGTGTTGCTGCCATTTTGGAACGATTAAGAAGCACCGAAGTAATGTCTAAACCCACTGATTTAAAACAAAGAAAAAAGGATCCCAGAACAAGGAAACGCCATTTCAATTGTCTCAAGAACTGGATCATAATAAAGAATCCAAATATTTTTTATTTTAAACGAGACAAACAAATAAGGGGGGTTAAAGACCATTCAATAAATGAAATAAATTGCCGAATTTAGAATTATCCAACTTGAGTTATGAGTACAAATGATTTTTTCTTTTTTCAGGAAGGGCGAACAAAAAAGGGAGTGAAATCCCAGTGTAATTGATTTTATCAACCCCCTTGCCATTCATTAGAATACGTAGACAAAACTGCGAATCATTTTTTCTCGAGCCGTACGAGGAGAAAACTTCCTATACGTTTCTAGGGGGGGTCTTGTTCATTTACTTATATCTATCCCAATGAGCCGTCTATCGAATCGTTGCAATTGATGTTCGATCCCGAAGAGAAGGAAGAGATCTTCGCAACGTGGGTTTTTATGATCCGATAAAGAATCAAAGTTATTTAAACATTCCTGCTATTCTATATTTCCTTGAAAAGGGCGCTCAGCCTACGGGAACTGTTCGGGATATTTTAAGAAAGGCCGAGGTTTTTAAGTAGCTTTGCCCTAATCAAACGAAATTTAATTAAGGAAATAAAAAAGGGATAATAATTCGTATATCATTTTGTATCACTTTTATATACACTTTTTTTTTTTTTTTTCTCCCCTTTTGGGTACTATTCGTATCTATTTTGCATTGCTTCTATAAACTCTTATGTTCTATAACGACAAAACCTAGTTGGTTGATCCTAGAAATCGAAAATTATGGTATTTCCTTCCATTGGGGGGTTT